AACAAGGTCTACTCGACAAAAATCAGGACTTAATGAAACCTTTTACAGGAATCTTTCATAAAATTCTCAACTAATATTATCAACTAATCAAAATGGTTCGTTATTAGACCATGTATTTGATTCGCCAAATACAGCATTATTGTATACTCTTTCATATATATGGCGCAACCCAACCCTTGTTTTTCAAGTTTCCAATTTCTTACCCCCTTTTGAATCGAAAGACCTAAATAATTCGAAATTCACTCTTGACAACGAGATATGTTGTATATGTATATCCTAGATGTGAAAATACGCGGAATTCTATCGGGAAAGGGTAAAGGAATAGGCTGGACATAAATCAATATACTAAATAAGAACTTAGTTCCAGTGCGATAGAAATAATGAATCATAAATTCAATTTAAATATTTAAATATAGTTTCGAGTTCGACTTTCGTAGATAATATCGAAAGGATTGTCTATAATGATAGACAAATAAAAGACTTTCTCAAGATTTTTGTTCATCCATTTGATATTTTTTTTTTGAAAATCAGTTGAGTGAACTTGAGAATTCACTCATTGAAATTGACTAGAATAAGTAAAAATGGAATAAGTGAACAATTGAATTGGATTCCTTTGGATGGTACCAAAAAAAATTGAGTGCTAACTCCTATTTCTTAATTAATTTCTTATTTAATTAAGAAATCTGCTATCGGACATTTATTTTATTTTGGATTCGATAATTTTCATTTTTGCAAAGAATTTCGACATAGTTACTTTAAAAAACTATATATTATGAACTATATATTATGAGAAACAATCCCACTACTTCTGGTCCTGGGGTTTCCACACTTGAAAAAAAAAAGCTGGGGCGTATCACTCAAATTATTGGTCCGGTACTGGACGTAGCTTTTCCTCCAGGTAAGATGCCGAATATTTACAATGCTCTGGTAGTTAAGGGTCGAGATACTGTGAGTCAACCAATTAATGTGACCTGTGAGGTACAACAATTATTAGGAAATAATCGAGTTAGGGCTGTAGCTATGAGTGCTACAGACGGTCTAACGCGAGGAATGGAAGTTATTGACACAGGAGCTCCTTTAAGCGTTCCAGTCGGTGGAGCAACTCTCGGACGAATTTTTAACGTACTTGGAGAGACTGTTGATAATTTAGGTCCCGTAGATACTCGCACAACATCTCCTATTCATAGATCTGCGCCCGCCTTTACCCAGTTAGATACTAAATTATCTATTTTTGAAACAGGAATTAAAGTGGTAGACCTTTTAGCCCCCTACCGACGTGGAGGAAAAATCGGACTATTTGGGGGAGCTGGAGTGGGTAAAACAGTACTCATTATGGAATTGATCAACAACATTGCAAAAGCTCATGGGGGCGTATCCGTATTTGGCGGAGTAGGTGAACGTACTCGTGAAGGAAATGATCTTTACATGGAAATGAAAGAATCCGGAGTTATCAATGAACAAAATATTGCGGAATCAAAGGTGGCTCTAGTCTACGGTCAAATGAATGAACCGCCGGGAGCACGTATGAGAGTTGGATTGACTGCCCTAACTATGGCGGAATATTTCCGAGATGTTAATGAACAAGACGTACTTCTATTTATCGACAATATCTTCCGTTTCGTACAAGCAGGATCTGAAGTATCCGCCTTATTGGGTAGAATGCCTTCTGCTGTGGGCTATCAACCTACTCTTAGTACCGAAATGGGCTCATTACAGGAAAGAATTACTTCTACAAAAGAAGGGTCCATAACTTCGATTCAAGCAGTTTATGTACCTGCAGACGATTTGACCGATCCCGCTCCTGCCACGACATTTGCACATTTAGACGCCACTACCGTACTGTCAAGAGGATTAGCCGCCAAAGGTATCTATCCAGCAGTGGATCCCTTAGATTCAACGTCAACTATGCTCCAACCTCGGATCGTTGGCGAGGAACATTATGAAACGGCGCAAAGAGTTAAGCAAACCTTACAACGTTACAAAGAACTTCAGGACATTATAGCTATCCTTGGGTTGGACGAATTGTCCGAAGAAGATCGTTTAACCGTAGCAAGAGCACGAAAAATTGAGCGTTTTTTATCACAACCTTTTTTCGTAGCAGAAGTATTTACGGGCTCCCCGGGAAAATATGTTAGCCTAGCAGAAACAATTAGAGGGTTTCAATTGATCCTTTCCGGAGAATTAGATAGTCTCCCTGAACAGGCCTTTTATTTGGTAGGTAACATCGATGAAGCTACCGCGAAAGCTATGAACTTAGAAATGGAGAGCAAATTGAAGAAATGACCCTAAATCTTTGTGTACTGACTCCTAATCGAATTGTTTATAATTCCGAAGTAAAAGAAATAATTTTACCTACTAATAGTGGCCAAATCGGCGTATTACCAAACCACGCTCCTATTGCCACAGCTGTAGATATAGGGATTTTGAGAATACGCCTTAACGAACAATGGTTAACAATGGCTCTGATGGGCGGTTTTGCTAGAATAGGCAATAATGAGATCACTGTTTTAGTAAATGAGGCTGAGAGGGGTAGTGACATTGATCCACAAGAAGCCCAGCAAACTCTTGAAAAAGCAGAAGCTAACTTGAGTAAAGCCGAAGGAAAGAGACAAATAATTGAAGCAAATCTAGCTCTCAGACGAGCTAAGACACGAGTAGAGGCTACCAATACGATTTCGTAACTAGTTGGTGCGTCCAAATAATCAAAAGAGGTTTTGTTTATACACTTTTTATCTATAGAATCTATATAGAGAAGATATCCTATTTTTCTTTTTATTTGATTGAATCAACAAAATAAAATACAACGAAAAATAGGATTCTGGTTCAACGAAAAAAAAAAGAAATAGAAAATATAAAAATTCAGAATTATAAGATTATAAATTTATATAGTCGATTATATATAGTCTTAATAATCGGAGGGTGAGTATAAAAACTTATTAGATACCGGAGTCGACGGTATATAATAAGTTTTACCTACTATTGGATTTGAACCAATGACTCCTGCCGTATGAAAGCAATACTCTAACCACTGAGTTAAGTAGGTCGTTTATCATTACAAAGGGAACCCTCGCTATAGATGGATTATAAATGGAATAGTGTTTATAAGCAATATTAATCAAACAAACAGACCGAAGAGCTATGATGTTGAATCGTGGAATAGAAATCTTGACAAATAATTATCCGAATGCTAAAAAAAATATGTAGCACAACACAAGGGCTATAGCGCAGTTGGTAGAGTAGCTCGTTTACACGAGCGCCAATGTTTTTCAAGGAAGTCCGCCGTGCAATCAAAAGCTTGCTAAATCCATGTCTTACTCTATGACTTTGAGAAAAAAAAAACAAGAGAATAATAGCCTGACAATTAGTTCTAGTTCGGTTCGATTCAGGTGCTCGTTTAGTCGCTAAATAGACCCCATTATTGTATTGTATTAATTTCATATCTTGATTTGATATGGTGGATTCCGAGGGTATTCAATGCTAGGCATAATGAGCATAAGGGCCTCAAAAAATCTCTTTTCGTCCTATGAACTTTAAGGCGTACAAATTTTCATATTGGATTTTTTAAGCCGAACGACGGAGGCTCTATTTAAGATTTTAAATAATCGATGCCAAAGGCGCACCTACGTCAAGATAAAACTCTTCTTTGAAACACTTTGGTAGTGCTTATGAACCAAAGGTCAAGTAAATAATGAAGTAGAGTACATGGAACCATATTTTTTCTTGATAGAAAAAAGATGGCGGACTGGCTGATATTTACATTAGTTAATGAAAGAGCCCAATGCAAAAAAAAAAATGCATGTTGGGTCCTTGAAACTAAATCATTTTTATAACAATCCGTTTGATTGATCCGTTTTACCGAAAAGGTCATCGGTTCGAGTCCGTATAGCCCTAAGGGTAAAATTTACCATGGAAAAAATTACCGACTACTTGACAAAGGTAATTTTTTTTGATATAAATATAGAAACAAATAGATGGAAAAAATTACCGACTACTTGACAAAGGTAATTTTTTTTGATATAAATATAGAAACAAATAGATGGAAAAAATTACCGACTACTTGACAAAGGTAATTTTTTTTGATATAAATATAGAAACAAATAGATGGAAAAAATTACCGACTAAGAATATGATTTTTAGTAAAATAATTTTCTAAAAGTTTTATTTATCTTTACATTGATTGATTACTATGAATTATAATGTCATAAAATGGGATGCGTGATAATAAATACAACAACGGTTCGTGTGGGTCTCATTTCATATGATCTGATCGGAAATTTTGAAATTATGCATTCAACTCTTACAAATATCATAGATAACACGGATATCCCGCAATTTACTTTTCAATAAATTGCTTTAATATTTCATTTTTTAATCTTTATAAATATAAACAATATCTCTTATCTTCTTTCTATTTTTTATAAAAGTACAGAAATTAGGGGGTTCTAATAACTATGACTTTTATTTTCAATTTGATAAACCAACCTTTTGTAAAAAAAGGGCGGTTACCCTTCTTGGAATTAAAAAGGAACTTAGGACACAAGTATAAATTCCTCACTGAAGCAACAGAAAATTCGGGTTCTCTTGATGAAAAGAATTTTAGCGCGGAGGATACCAGGATAAGTGATACAGAAAGTCTTGGATGGATCCCCGAAAATAGGGGAATTGATAATATTATATTAACTAAAAACCCGGGAGAGGAGGTAAATAATATGGAGAAGCGGGATCTGGAACGGGACGTAAATGAGCAAACTGATGGAACAGAGAATATAACGGAAACGGACCCCATGCGAAAATTTGCGCATTTGTGGTATCACTGCGACAATTGTTATCGTTTGCACTACAAAGAAGACCCCTTAAATGCAGCGAGAATCTGCGAGAATTGTGGAATTCATATAAGAATGAATAGTGGGGATAGGCTAGCGCTTCTGATTGATAAAGGCACTTGGATTCCCATGGATGAAGACATGGTTTCGAGGGATCCAATTGAATTTGATAGAGAAGTTTTTTATGAAAAAATTAACTACAAAGAATTCTTAAAAGAATTTATGGGTTATTATAGTAAGAATTCTGTATTCGTTGAAATACTAAATAATACCGACAAGGAGCGGGATCGCGAAAATGATAAGTATTGTTTCAAATGCGGGATTGATAGACCTGATTATTTCGAGGAACTCCACGAAGGGGAGATTAGCCCTTTCCAAATTTTTTTCGGGTGTGCGAAATATGATACAAGGGATTCTGGTTTTTTCGAGGAATGCGCCAAAAAAGGTGGGCTTGTTCATTTTGAAATTTGTTGGATACTTTCTAAATACTATAAATCAGATGAAGATGCTTTTCGTAAATTTTTTTCCAAGGATTATGAGCCGTATTTCAAAGACGATGAATTGTGTTCCGAAGCTTTTGAGACAGAATTTGATGAGAAACTTTTGGGCAATAATGCGATTGAGATTTACTATTTTCGTCTGCCCTGCAGAAATATTTGTAGTATTTCTCCCTTATTTTATAAGCTTTTTTTCGAAAATCGGGTGGATCTTCCCAGATTGGAACAATCTTGTTCCAAATTTTGGATTGATCTGTCCGAATTTTTTGAATCTTTTCCCAAACACGAGATGGATTGCCTCAAATTTTGTCAAGAAGCTGGCAGCCTGGGGATTGGATTTTCGCTTTTATCTGATTCTTGTGAAAAACAAATTAGTTATGATTATCTTGACCTTACTTTTTTTAGGAAAATTCCAAAAAGTGTTTCTGGGATTTACAAATTTATGGAGGAATCTTACAAAAATGAGATGGAGGAATCTTACAAAAATGAGCTTGATCTTTTCTTTATTCTTGGCGACATTGGCGAAAGGGAGAGGTTTAGGATTCTTTCCAAGCTTTCGAAAACTTTTTGCCTTGGTATGCACAAATCCTTTGAAGGTATTGCTGAAAAACATAAAAAAGATTTTTACAGAGATCAGATTTATGATTCAAAAGATCTTTACAGAGATCAGATTTATGATTCAAAAGATCATATCGATTTTGCGAGGGATTCTAAAGATCATATGGATCCGGATGAGGATTTTCAAAACCCAACTGACCTTGATCCTGATAGAGATTCTTCTGCAGATTCTTCCGGAGATCAGATTGATTTCCCGAAGGATCCAAAAGATCATATTGATTTTGCGAGTGATTCTAGAGATGATATTGATCCAGATGAGGATTTTCGAAATCCAACTGATCTTGATCCTGATGAAGATTCTTCTGGAGATTTATCGGGCCGAAGAGACTCAAAAGATCTTATTCATCATATTTATTTTGCTAAGGATTCTAGAGACCATATTGATCCGGATTCTAGAGATGATATGGATCCGGATGAGTATTCTCAAAATCCAACTGACCTTGATCCTGATAGAGATTCTTCTGCCGATTCTTCCGGAGATCAGATTGATTTCCCGAAGGATTCAAAAGATCATATTGATTGGGATGAGGATTGTCGACCCCGAACTGCTCTGGATCCGGATAAGGATTCTTCTGGAGATTTATTGGGTCGAAGGGGTGGTAATGAAAATGAAGAGGGGGATGGATACTGTCAAAATCCACCTGGTCATGATCCTGATAAAGACTCTTCTGGAGATTCAGCACGCCCAATGGATGGTATTAACGTATATAAAGAGGAGGAAGACCCTCTTGCTTATATTTTTATGGATTCAGAGGATGTTACGTATCCTGTCAAGAAAGATATTTCCGAAAAAGAAAAGGAAGGATCGAAAAGAGAAGAAGAGTCCGCAGCTTCTAGTGATTCTTCTGGATTGGAAGGGAGATATTATCGGGACCATATGGATTTATCCCCCAAAGAGACCGGGTTAGAAGAAATTTCGGAAAAAGATAAGGAAGGTTCGAAAAAGGAAGAAGAGTCCAAGGAAGAAGAGTCCAAGGAAGAAGAGTCCAAGGAAGAAGAGTCCAAGGAAGAAGAGTCCAAGGAAGAAGAGTCCAAGGAAGAATGGTTCAAGGAATCTAGTTATTTTTTTGAATCCGAAGATGACTTCGATTGGGACGAGTTTATAGAGGCTTTTAATAGAAAGGTTAGTAATGCTGCATACGAATTTGACTTCGGTTGGTACGAGTCGAGAGAGGCTCTTAATAAAAAAGATAGTGATTTTGGATCCGAATCTGAATTCGAGCGGAGAGATGGTTCGAAAAAGGAAGAAGAGTCCAAGGAAGAAGAGTCCAAGGAAGAAGAGTCCAAGGAAGAAGAGTCCAAGGAAGAAGAGTCCAAGGAAGAAGAGTCCAAGGAAGAAGAGTCCAAGGAAGAAGAGTCCAAGGAAGAAGAGTCCAAGGAAGAAGAGTCCAAGGAAGAAGAGTCCAAGGAAGAAGAGTCCAAGGAATCTAATGATTTTGAATTCGAATTTGATGAAGAAGAATTTGATGAAGAAGAGTCCAAGGAAGAAGAGTCCAAGGAAGAAGAGTCCAAGGAATCTAATGATTTTGAATTCGAATTTGATGAAGAAGAATTTGATGAAGAAGAGTTCGCAGAATCTGATTATTTTGAGCCCGAAGATGATGAAGAAGAGGATAAAAATTATATAGATTATTATGATTCTTACCAAGACGAGACCGGGTTACCTGAAGCTATTCAAACAGGTATAGGTGAACTAAACGGTATTCCTTTAGCAATTGGTGTTATGGATTTTGGGTTTATAGGGGGTTCTATGGGAGCCGTAGTAGGTGAAAAAATCACCCGGTTGATTGAATATGCTACCAAAAATTCACTACCCCTTATTATAGTATGTGCTTCTGGAGGGGCACGGATGCAAGAAGGCATTGTGAGCTTAATGCAAATGGCTAAAATATCTTCTGCCTTGTACGACTATCACTATAAACCGGTCGAAAAAAAATTATTATATATATCAATTCTTGCATCGCCCACTAGTGGTGGTGTGACAGCCAGTTTTGGTATGTTGGGGGATATTATTATTGCCGAACCAGACGCCGAAATTGCGTTTGCGGGTAAAAGAGTAATTGAGGAAGTTTTGAAGGAGGAAGTACCCGAAGGTGCACAAACAACCGAAAATTTATTCGAAAAGGGTTTATTCGATCCAGTCTTACCACGTAATCTTTTAAAGAGCGCTCTAAGTGAGTTACTTGAGCTGCACGGTTTTTTTCCTTTGAATAAAACCCAAGCCAAGCATTAGGGTCAATTATTTGTGTCAATTCAATCAAAGTATTTGGTTTATCGGAATCAAAGTAAAAACTAGAAGGATTGAAGTTTTTAGCTGGCGACGCCCTATTTGTAGAATATAAAAAATAAAAAAATATAATGAATATAGAATATATATTCATTATATTTCCGATTACTAATCAGGAAACCCCTATCAATAAGAAGGAAAAAAAAGAAGGACTTCTTACCTTTTTTTTCCTTCTGCGAAATCTGTCAAATAAAAAAAATTTCATGTTCCCTTTTTCCATTTTGACATATGTATATAATTCATAAATCACTTTTTTCCTCTTTCGGGATTTTCCGGGAATCCCCTTTTTCCTTATTTAAAATCCATCTATTTTTTTTATTGAATTAGTAGAAGCAAAAGAAAGAAGAAAAAATGAAGAATAATAAAGTCGATTATCATATATTATATGTGGAAAGGTTATTTTTTTAGTTCTACATTCCTTGCACTTATTATATATACTCTACTTACTTCTACTTCTATAGATATAGAATTCGAATTCGAATTAATTTATTAATATAATAACATAATAACAAAAAAAATATAACAAACAGGTACAATATAGTAAATCGAGGTACCCATTCTATGACAACTATCAACTTTCCCTCTATTTTTGTGCCCCTAGTAGGCCTAGTATTTCCGGCAATTGCAATGGCTTCTTTATTCCTTCATGTTCAAAAAAACAAGATTGTTTAGATCCTGTGGGCCAAATCTAATTTTTCAAGACTTAGACTTGAATCATAAAACAGATATCTATTTAGCAGAATGGTCTACCACGTGATTTCTTCCGAACATAAACGAAGGAGCCCTTATGCATGTGCATGCGGAAACATGACATTAGGGGTAGATTTATTATTTTTGATCTAACTAGTTAAAAGTAAAGATTCACATCAGAATGGTACTAGTTGAAGAGAGTTACATCGGAAATAAAAAGAATAAGGAAAGTCAAATTCATTTGGGATATTCTTTCAATTCAAATAAAATGCAACCCGATCTACTATGAATTGGCGATCAGAACGTATATGGATAGAGCTTATAACGGGATCTAGAAAAATAAGTAATTTCTGCTGGGCATTTATCCTTTTTTTAGGTTCATTAGGATTCTTATTAGTTGGAATTTCCAGCTATCTTGGTAGGAATTTGATATCTTTATTCCCCCCCCAGCAAGTTATTTTTTTTCCACAAGGGATCGTGATGTCTTTCTATGGGGTCGCAGGCCTCTTTATTAGCTCCTATTTGTGGTGTACAATTTCTTGGAATGTAGGTAGTGGTTATGATCGATTCGATAGAAAAGAAGGAATAGTATGTATTTTTCGTTGGGGATTTCCTGGAAAAAATCGTCGCATCTTCCTCCGATTTCTTATAAAAGATATTCAGTCCATTAGAATAGAACTTAAAGAGGGTATTTATACTCGTCGTGTCCTTTATCTGGAAATCAGAGGTCAGGGGGCCATTCCCTTGACCCGTACTGATGAGAATTTTACTCCACGAGAAATTGAACAAAAAGCTGCTGAATTGGCCTATTTCCTGCGTGTACCAATTGAATGAAGTATTTTGAAATGAATGCTTTCTTTCTCAGCTCGGAATAAAATAAAAAATCTACAATCCTTTTTTATATGGCGTACCTTAAGTAAGGTAAATAACGGAAATTAAATCAGAACACCCATTCGGGTCAAAACAGACGTATACGGGTATACATAAAAACCAAAAGGAGAATTTTTTTTTGTTTACAAATTTGTCTGCAAAAAGGGGTTTTTTATTCGTATGGAAATCGACTCAACTCAATTCTCAATTCAATTCAGTAACAGTAATAAAAAAAAAAGTAAAAAATAGAAATAATAATGGACTCATTCCATATATCAAATCGAAATAAATAACTTTCTTTAGGCCCAGTAGTTAGAATTGATAGGTTAGATACAATACAAAAAAATCCTGTATTTTTCTTATATTATTTAGCAATCTTTCGTTTTATTTTTATTCTTTCTTTTGTTCTCTTTAATGATCAAACAATTGGCTTTCTTATAATTATAACGAGAATTTTATTATTCGAATTTTGTTTTGTTTTGCTACCCATTTTTGATCATCACATTCAGACCCTCAATTCGTTATTTTGTGCTAGGGGTAACTTGTGAAATTTTTCCAAAGATTTGATTGATATTATTGATATTTTGGTAGTCAAGTAAGTTCTCTCGTCTTGAAATCAAAATAATATTCATTAATTGAAGTGGATGTCCCACGTATTCATTAAAAGGAAGGAATTGCTTCGAATTGGATGGACCAATTGCAATATCTGGAAACACGATTTTTTTGTTTATTCATTCGAATTCAGAGTGGATTCTTTATTCTAAATTTTGTGTTTTTTCAAGATTCAAGGACTAATTAACAAATTAGAACAAAAAAAACAGAAAATAGACTCATGGATTCGATACTTTGTAATAGAATAATAGAACTCATGTTTCATAGAAATACTAGGTCGCATAGAGTCGACGAGCGCGACGGGTTCGTTAACAATTTATAGATGAAAAAAAAAAATGGAAAAAAAGAGAGCATTTATTCCCTTTCTATATCTTGTATCTATAGTATTTTTACCCTGGTGTATCTCTCTATCATTTCAAAAAAGTCTGGAATCTTGGGTTACTAATTGGTGGAATATTAATCAATCTGAAACTTTTTTGAATGATATTCAAGAAAGGGGTCTTCTAGAAAAATTCATCGAATTAGAGGAGCTCCTTTTGTTGGACGAAATGATAAAGGAATACCCGGAAACATATCTACAAAAGCTTCGTATAGGAATCCACAATGAAATGATTCAATTGATCAAGATGCACAATGAGGATTGTATCCATATGATTTTGCACTTCTCGACAAATATAATCTGTTTACTTATTCTAAGTGGGTATTCTATTCTGGGAAATAAAGAACTTATTCTTCTTAACTCTTGGGTTCAGGAATTCCTATATAACTTAAGCGACACAATAAAAGCTTTTTCTATTCTTTTATTAACCGATTTATGTATCGGATTTCATTCACCCCACGGTTGGGAACTAATGATTGGCTCTATCTACAAAGATTTTGGATTTGCGCATAACGATCAAATTATATCTGGTCTTGTTTCCACTTTTCCAGTCATTCTAGATACAATTTTAAAATATGGCATTTTCCGTTATTTAAATCGTGTATCCCCATCGCTTGTAGTGATTTATCATTCAATGAATGATTGAAAAGAAAAACGATATACGGATATTAATCCAATTAGAATTTAGAATTATAATGTTTCTTACTTCGTACATAATCAAAGCATTCAAAATCGTACTTACTCCTTCTATTTCTACCCACCCAAGGCGGGGAGTTTATCCCACATTCTAGTAATATTATTTCAGTAAATTCAGTTCAGTAAGGTAAATAGCAGAATCGTGGATAGGGAACTATACTAGCAACCTACCCAATTTATTGTAGAAATTTTCGGGATCAACGATTGATTGGACCATGCAAACTAGAAATACTTTTTCTTGGATAAAAGAACAGATTACTCGATCCATTTCCATATCGGTCATGATATATATAATAACTCGGTCATCCATTTCAAATGCGTATCCCATTTTTGCACAGCAAGGTTATGAAAATCCACGAGAAGCAACTGGGCGTATTGTATGCGCCAATTGCCATTTAGCTAATAAGCCCGTGGATATTGAGGTTCCACAAGCGGTTCTTCCTGATACTGTATTTGAAGCCGTTGTTCGAATTCCTTATGATACGCAACTAAAACAGGTTCTTGCTAACGGCAAAAAGGGGGGTTTGAATGTGGGGGCTGTTCTTATTTTACCTGAGGGATTTGAATTAGCCCCGACCGATCGTATTTCTCCCGAGATGAAAGAAAAGATAGGCAATCTTTCTTTTCAGAGCTATCGCCCCAATAAAAAAAATATTATTGTGATAGGTCCTGTTCCTGGGCAAAAATATAGTGAAATCACCTTTCCGATTCTTTCCCCGGACCCTACTACTAAGAAAGATGTTCACTTCTTAAAATATCCGATATATGTAGGTGGTAACAGGGGGAGGGGCCAGATTTATCCTGACGGAAGCAAGAGTAATAATACAGTTTATAATGCTACAGCAGCCGGTATAGTAAAGAAAATTTTTCGAAAAGAAAAGGGTGGATACGAAATAACCATAGTGGGTGCCTCGGATGGACGTGAAGTGGTTGATGTTATCCCTCCAGGACCAGAACTTCTTGTTTCAGAGGGTGAATCTATCAAACTTGATCAACCATTAACAAGTAATCCTAATGTGGGTGGATTT